GAACCGTACGTGAAATTTGCATCTCATACGGCTCCTCCTTTAATATGCATAATGAGAATAAGAAACACATGGAATCAAAAAGGGGTGCAATATTTTCATTATGGACTGAGCGGGGCTAGCGTTTTTACAAAAAATATCTAGCCAACCTTCTTTCGAAAGAGCTTTTACTAACATCAAACGTCTTGATACTGAATAGAAAGGATAACTCCAGCAATTCCTTTGTCCTCAACGCCTCCTAATTTCCAGGAAATAGTCACTTCAACAGTCTTCGATGGTTATATGGATAACCAAAGTACGAACGAGATGGATATTTGTTGTCCCAACCATTTTTGTTAGTCCCAATCCAGATACGAGAGGGGAGTAGGTAGGTAATTTTTAACAAAGCTTTTGTGTTGTCGATTGCTGGGTGTAGTGCTTCTTCCCCTATGCCGCCTATTGATACTATATTACCAGGAAGTAGGATTGACCCGTAATACAGAACACAGAGGTGTAACCTTTCGCTCAATACTAAAATCGATAACTGAAGCATAGTATTTGAGGCTGCATCAATCGAGGATACACGACAGAAGGAATTGTTCTATTTCTAAACTTCACCTTCAACAAGCGTAGGTTTATTTCAATAATATAGAAGTTTATTTCAATAATATAGAATAAGAATATTTTTTCTTTCTATCTCAAATCGTATGCCTTTTTCGTAAAACTAGAAGCAGTAAAATTGAATTAAAAAAAAAAAGAATCAAATCACACCATCTCTGTAATAAGTAAATGCCTCTTTTTCTCCTGAAGTTGTCGGAATTATTCGTAATAAGATATTGGCCACAATTGAAAAGGTCTTATCAATAAAATTTCCATTTATACGTGATCTAGGCATAGGTATCAATCCATTCTATAATTCTTCTCATTACCCTTTCTTTGGGGGAAAATGATCCCACAAACAAAGGATTTTTACAGTACGAAATAACATAAAAGCAGATTCATTTCCAAACAAAATAAATTTAATGAACCTTCTCCTACTACTTAATTTTTTTAATATTTAAAATTTTTTTTATTCCAATTATTCCAAATACTCAAATTGCTCCTTTTTCAAAAATCAATAACAAGAATCAATAAGAAATAAAATAGTTGAATCCTGTTCGAATTCATACAAAACAAATGTAGTAGTATAGGAACTATTCCAATTTCATCGAAGCGGAAGAATCAAGGAATTTTTCGATTAGGTCAAAAATCATTTTGATTGAATTATGATCTAAAGAAGAGTAAAGGAAAAAGAATCGAATAATCATTCTATGATGGAAATCAATAGAATAACTGTTTATTTTTCCTGTGTCCATAGCGAGTATACACTATACAACCAAATAGAAACATCCCCGGGATGATTCATGAATTTGTAATAGATCGATGAGATAAAGGATTTGTTAGTGAGAACTTTAAAACTAGAAAGGAATTTTCGAATTTTTATGGAATTGTCGTCTAAATCGAAATAGAACCATGGGTGAAGAGTATCCATTAATCATACATGGTCTAAAAAACATAAACCCATCAATCAATCAGTGGATTCGTTCAAATTCATTGATTTAATCCGGTCTATTTGGGCTGGTCATCCCTATCGAAACAAAAATCGAAAGTATTCATATAAATATGAATTAATTATAGTAATGTCTCGCTATTTCTTCGGTTTATGAGTCATAATCATTGTGTAGGAGAGATGGCCGAGTGGTTTAAGGCGTAGCATTGGAACTGCTATGTAGGCTTTTGTTTACCGAGGGTTCGAATCCCTCTCTTTCCATACTTTCGCCTAATTCGCCAACATTCCTAACTGTAACAAATCAAACAACAAGAAATACCATTTAATTTAGTAGTAGAACATAACAGTTAGGTCCTTCTTTTATTTTGATTTTAATATATATTTTACTTTTCCTTGCTGCGGTACGTAAAATACTGGTAAAGTAAAGTACGGGCAAGGAATGAAAATCTTTCTGCCGATCTATGATACATGAATAGGAAAAATCCAGGGAGGGGTAGGATATATGAGTCGGAGAAAATCCGGACCAAACCCCTGACTTTAAACCTTAAGTCAATTTACTTTGGCAAAAGAAGGGGGCAAAATTGTCCGAACTCTTTGCTTTGTATTTTATTTAGGGTTAAGTCTGACGGGAATAATATTCTACCACTAGCAATTCATTTATTTTTAAACCGACCCACTTACTATCTATTATTTGATTGACTAATCCTTTATATGGGAATGGGTGAAGGGTCAAATGTTTGGGCAATTCCTTACGGGGGGATGAATCAAGATAATTTTTAATTAGAGTTCTGGATTTTTGTTCATCCCTCGCCATAATAGTATCTTGGGGGTTGCAACGATAACTTGGTATATCTACTATACGACCATTAACTAAAATATGTCTATGGTTAACTAATTGGCGGGCTGCCGGAATAGTCGGAGCCATACCCAACCTAAAAAGGATGTTATCCAAACGCATTTCAAGTAATTGTAGTAAAACCTGACCTGTTGACCCTTTGGATTTTCTAGCGATACGCACGTATTTAAGTAATTGTCGTTCTGTAATACCATAATGAAAACGCAATTTTTGTTTTTCTTCTAGACGAATACGATATTGAGATCTTTTCCCGTAACGTGATCGGTTTCTAAGATGAGTTTCGTCTCTAGGCCTTTTATTAGTTAATCCAGGCAAAGCCCCTAGACGGCGTATTTTTTTGAAACGAGGCCCTCGGTAACGCGACATAAAGACTCCTTTCTTTTTTCTTTATTTATTTTCTTTTTTTATATTTCATTTTACAAAAGAAATCGAAATTAAAACTGAACTAAATGATAAATGAAGCGAAATCCCCTGAAGTATTGTATTACAATAAATAATAAATAATGAAATGAATTATTATTGTATAAATATCCTATACGCTTTTTATTATATATTTAATTTTGTATTTTTATTTTAAAATATGTAAGTAAAATAAAAGTAAAAGAGAGGGTTAAATCTCCGCACACCAAATCAGGAAAAAGACTCTTTCTTTTCCTTTTATTCATATGAATAAGAAAAGAAAGGGGACCTTATTGTTTGTTCTTTGATTTCAAAAAATTATTCATCATGTAAAATAAATCGAACAAAAAAAAAAAAAAAATAGAGAAAAGCCGGCTATCGGAGTCGAACCGATGACCATCGCATTACAAATGCGATGCTCTAACCTCTGAGCTAAGCGGGCTCACAGAAATTCTACATACATAGGAATTCGATAAACTATACCTTAGTCTAGGCTTAGCTATTAAATATTATTAACTATTCATTTTTATTCTTTTATAATAAAAAAAAAATTTTATTTCAAATCAAATAAATATTGAATTTCGTTTTTTTTATTTCTTTCATTTCTATATATTTTTTATTTTTGTCTAGAATAATTAAATTCTATTTAAATTCTATTTCGTTCTATTTAGAAATTATATGAAATTTTTTTTCTATTTAGTTTAGTGAGTCTATGAATTTGAAAATTCATTTCAAATCAAAATTGAAAATAATTATATTATTAATATAAATGGATATTTATTTTCATTTTTGTTTTTTGTTATAGTATATAGGTCTGCCCTAAGAAAAAAACCTAAAAAAAGGAAGGAAAGGATAAGAATAAAAAAATTCATTAAAAAAAAAATTCGAATTATAAGAATTTAGAATCGATAAAGATGAAATCCAGATAGATCATAATAACATAATAAGATAGAAAATATTCTTTTGCTTTCATTCAGAGACTAAGATGAAAAACAAAGAATCGAACCCTTGAGTATTAAAAATTGCATGGGAAAATAAAAGGATAAGAAGATATATATGGTATATATCCATCCATATTGAATTGCAGCTACAGAAATGATAGAATCATTTCTAATTAGACCAAATCAAAAATAAAATATAGGCTTTCGATAGAGATGAAAGAAGTTAGACAAAAAAGAAAAAAGGAGGAAACACCTTTCGATCTAGTAATCGGTATAGTAATCCGTATCAAATCTAATGAATTCGACGGTTCCGACATAAAAGAATAAAAAAGAGGGGGGAAAGACATTCCACTGAGATCCTAATTAAAAAAAAAAAAAAGAAAGGGGGATATGGCGAAATCGGTAGACGCTACGGACTTAATTGGCTTGAGCCTTAGTATGGAAACCTACTAAGTGAAAACTTTCAAATTCAGAGAAACCCCGGAATTAATAAAAATGGGGCAATCCTGAGCCAACTCCTTTTTTCAAAAAAAAAAAAGAAAAAAATAAGGGTTCAGAAAGCAAGAATAAAAAAAAAAAGGAAAGGTGCAGAGACTCAAAGGAAGTTGTTCTAACAAATGGGGTTGACTGTGTTGTGTTCTTATAATAATTCTTCCGTCAAAACTTCAATAAAAAAAAGGGTAAAGCATATACGTAGTGAACTATATCAAATGATTAATGACAACCCGAATCCGTAATCTGTATTTATATATATATAATCTGATAATCTGAATTATATTTTATATAATATGAATATGAAATATATATTATAAAATATATAATTCTATCTAAATAAAAATTTTAGAATATGAAATGAAAAAATTTATATTAAAAAAAGGAAGAATTGTTGGGTTATGAATCGATTCCAAGTTGAAAAAAGAATCAAATATTCATTTACTCCATAGTCTGATAGATCTTTTGAAGAACTGATTAATCGGACGAGAATGAAGATAGAGTCCCGTTCTACATGTCAATACTGACAACAATGAAATTTATAGTAAGAGGAAAATCCGTCGACTTTAAAAATCGTGAGGGTTCAAGTCCCTCTATCCCCAAGAGCTTATTTCACTCCCTAACTAGTTATCCTTTTTTTATTAACAGTTTGAAGGTGGCTATGCTCCTCATTTTTTTGTTTTCAATTTCAAAAGGGCTAAAGGCTCCGGACGGAAATGCTTTTCCCCTATCACAAGTCTTGTGATATACGTACAAATGCATATCTTTGAGCAAGGAATAATCATTT